AATATGAAATAAAAAAAGACCACTGTTCCTATTTCATCTCTATCGAATTTGAATATCAGAATAGCGGATATAGTAATGATTCAACGGGTTAGGTCTACTTACTTTATCTTTTTTTTTTCTAAATTTTAGAATCTATTTGATTGGTTGGAATAATGGAAAATAGGAATATTTGACAATTCAAGAGAGGACTTATCATTAGAATAACAAAGTTGTTCAACTTTATTTTTTATTTTAGAAATCTAAATTTCTTTTATAACTATAATAAGTATATTATAACGCAAGATAATAATAACTTATCATAATAAAAATGATATAATTTGTTCCTTTTTTTGTTATTTTATTTTTTATTAAATAACAAACAATTTATTTTATTAAAATGACAAATATCATATCTAAAATATCCCTATTTTTTTTCTCTATTTTTTCCGTTCAAATATGAAAAATACCGATGAAGTGAAGTTTTCTGAACAAAGAGCCCCTTATCGGATTTGAACCGATGACTTACGCCTTACCATGGCGTTACTCTACCACTGAGTTAAAAGGGCCCCTTAGATTAGATTCGATTTCTAAATGGACCACGGCCACGACTGTGCAGATATAATCTATATAGATAGATTATATATCGATATATATATGCAGTAAACTCAGACTAACTAGTCGCTCATTCAGTAACGAAAATTTTTAGTTACCTCAAAATATAGGCTCAAAATTGGATTTGATCACTATCAATGCAACGAATTGTTTCAAGGACGACCTTAAGTGACTCCTCTTCAAACGAAATACATTTGATATTAACGACGAATTCGACATAGATTCAAGATATTTTACCCAATCATATGTCATATGATGAAGAGATTCAATTCAACCTATCCTCTGAATCAAACAAATTATTAAAATTAAAGACAAAATTTCGAGAATTCTCATTTTTTGGTCTCCTGCCCGAATTTTTTGTTTGTTAATTTCCTGCTTTATTCTATCTCATCTTAAATTAAGTAAGGAGTAAATAATCAATGAATGAAAGGAGAAGAACTGGAATATAACCCCTTTTTGGGACAGACCAATCACTTCCTGAAAGAATCCTATACTTTGTATTACTTCTATTTTTTTTCTATTTATTATTTAAATTATTTAAATTCAATTACATTTTCCATATTTAAAATAAATATAAATTAAATATAAAATAAATAAAAAAAGATATAGATAAATATCTAATCTAATTTAAACAGATAATTCTCTTTTTTTATTTATTTTAAATAAAATTATTTCTAGATTCTAGAATAGAATGCTTGTTATAGTTATACAATTGCGATTAGAATGAATGATTTTCTGAATAGAAAAAATCACGAATCAAAAAATGTTGGGAAATTTTATGGTATGAAAGACGAAAAGATCTTTCGGGTCTAGTCAGACCATAAAATTATATTGACAATTTCAAAAAACTGTTCATACTATACCATGAGCATGGTATAGTATGAGGGTATGGCGGTCGGGCAAGTATGCCGCCCCCATCGTCTAGTGGTTCAGGACATCTCTCTTTCAAGGAGGGGGCGGGGATTCGACTTCCCCTGGGGGTAGGGGACTACGAAAGGAAGTTAATCATGGATTCTCAATAAGCCTAGAATTGATTCGTCCTGGGTCGATGCCCGAGCGGTTAATGGGGACGGACTGTAAATTCGTTGGCAATATGTCTACGCTGGTTCAAATCCAGCTCGGCCCAAGAATTCGCGGATCCACCATCAAATGATAGAGACTATTTGTTCTTCAAAAATTCCGGCTACGCAAGAAAAAAAAAGCAAATTTTTTTCATATATCCCTAGCGCTTTAGTTGCTCTGTTCTATTTATTTGTTCCTACAAATTCGAATTTTCCTAACAATCTAATTTAATTTCCTATCCGGATTTGTAAGTATAAAGTGTAAGGAAAAGAGTAAAAACTCTTGATTTGTAAATAACGAATGGATTACTAGTAATCCATGTTGCTCTCACTAAAGTACCCACCAGAAAGATAGCAATATCTCACTCGTACCTCTCTTACAGTTACAAGACAGCGATTCTAATCTAAATAGAAATGGTTTCCATGCAATCATCTAAATAGAAATGGTTTCCATGCAATCATAAGAATATGTATACTCTACATTTTATTTACCTGGGATTGTAGTTCAATGGGTCAGAGCACCGCCCTGTCAAGGCGGAAGCTGCGGGTTCGAGCCCCGTCAGTCCCGACGGAATCAAAAAATAGATTAATTCATTTCTCCATTTGAATGTGAAAGGAATACAAATAGCTAATTTCGTTCCCAAGGCATTCGCCCTTTTTTATTTATTTTTTGGTTTCACATTTCTCATCAAACAAATACGAAAATTTCCATCACCTCAGCCAATAATGGTTGGTGGTAGTGAGACATATGTGCATTGCTATAATTATTGGTAGCATCATTTTTTTTTGATTCCAAGAGATACCGATAACGTACTGGGTCTTAGTTTTACGATTGCTCCCGATGCGTGTAATAGAATATATTACCATATTATATTACCATATATTTAATATATACCGGTAAGACATATACAAATAGAATTCATTTCGTGTACGATCCAAAATGACTTTAACATAATTAGAATACTTTCACTTTTAAGATTCAAAAGTTTGCCTTTTCTGGTTCTGAGTTTGTGTAACTTCAATTACTAGTTTGAATCAATTACTAGTTTGAATTTGAAAGAATCTATATCATTCAAATATACCACTGATCTTTTGATATATGTTTGTTTCTCATACTTATTTTTGTTTATCATACTTATTTGTTTTCCACAAAAGTTAGATCATTAAAAAAAGTACTTACCCCCCCTTCTTTTCTGTTTCGCTTCCATTCATTGTTTGGCTTTGTTTGTAACCAATGGAACTGGAAGGGCGGTAAAAAAAAAATGATACTTATACAAATAATTGTATAAGAAAGGCCATAGCGATAGGTTATAGAAAAACAAGAGTCGAAAAGAAGGAAAAATTCAAATACAAAAGAAAAAGAAAGGGGTTGGATCAGGAATCCTATTTTTCATTCGGTATGGATAAAAGGTCTTCCTATGTTATACTATTCAATTCTCGACGATGAATTAATTTGATAGTTCGGATATTGTTATTCATGATATTGATTGATCCGATTCAATATCATCGAGGTGTAATTTATCCCATCGAATCGACGGGCGAAAGATTTATCATCTCTATGGGATTAAATCCCGAGTTATTGCCAAATAAAAAAAAAACAATGAGATTATGGAAGTAAATATTCTCGCATTTATTGCTACTGCACTTTTCATTCTAGTTCCTACTGCCTTTTTACTTATAATATACGTAAAAACAGTCAGTCAAGGTGATTAATTTGAATCAAACTTAACTTATTTTCTTAGTCAATGATTGAAGAAAAAAAAACGGATTGTCATCTCGCGTCTCGTAAATGAAATTGGCGGATTCGAATCGGCTGTATAGTATTCTACAAGATCCGATAGCTAGAGCTAGTATGGTAGCAAGATTCATATATGAATCTTGCTACCATACTAGCTATTATTGTAATGTAATAAGTTGTACTATATATAGTATATAAAAATAATAATATACATAGGCTATATAAAAATAACTAAATACAATACAGGATTAATATAGATTAATTTAGAATATATATTCTTGATATACGTATTCATATAGGTAATATATGAATAGCATTACCCTTTTATTTCTTTGTTTCATCTATAATAATCAATCGAGAGGGAATTCTTAATATTACGGTTCTAGTTCCTAGATTTCAGATTATTTTCAATACGAATTTCGGTATTCATCGAAAGAATCAATGATGAAAAATGGCCTGGGTGTATATTAATAAAAGAAAATTACTCGATTTTCTTTTAGCTTTAGCATTCCGAAGAAGTAATTGATCGAAGAGTTAACAGACGACCCACAAAGGTTCTCTGGGAATTTCTTCAGATTTTAAAAGAGAACGACTCAAATCCACCATTTTTAACTCTTGAGTCATGATATGAAATGAGTCAAGAAAGCATAGCATAATAAAATTTATCAAATAAAATAAGAGATTGAGCAATATGCGACTTGTCCGGTGTAAGATCTGATTATGCGCAGTCTCTCTTTGAACAACCGCTATGTCTATCTATATCTTATTTCGGATACAAGGCGCGTGTCTACTTCATAACAGAACTTTTTTTCTCTTTAACTGGTCAAAGAGAAAGAGGTAAACAATAAAAAAAAAAGACTTTGCAAAACGAGCTAGAAAAGAATCGATACGGTTTGATTCCTTAACTGAATTAGTAGTACCTCTAGAGTCCACTTCTTCCCCATACTACCAGTGAAAGGGAAAATGTAAAGACTACCATTAACGCAGCCCAAGCAAGACTTACTATATCCATGTAAATTTTGTCCCCTATATCTATGAAGGAATTATTCCACTATTGTTCACTAATAATAGTTGAATCACTGGCGCAGAGTCAAAAAGGGATTCTGAACCAAGACCGTTGATGAAAGGATCCAATAAACTCGCTTCTAACAAGTTCTTAGAGGATATGATTTTTCTAGTAGAATTGGAAAAGGTTAAGCCCAAGCAAAATAGGCAGTGACCCATTTGGAAGTATCAAAGGGAATCTAATCTTCCTAAGATGTAGGAATAAGATGTAGGAAAAATAAAACCTATTCGTTCTTTTGTTGTCCTTAATCTTAATTAAGGTTAAGGGGCTAAAAATATCGAACCGAGAGAGATCATTATCTATCACATATCTTTATTTCCCATTTGATCTAATCCTTACGTCTAAAGGTTGTTTCTGTGAAAGAATCGGAGGGCCGCCTATTCCATTCTTGACTGGGGTTTCCTGATTTATTGAAAAGAAAGAATTTATTTTTGCATTTTATATAGAAATATATAGAAAAAACAAAATTTCCATCCAATTAAATAGTTATTTAATGCCTCAGTACTTAGAGACTACTATGAGTCTGGTATCTTCTGCCCTTTCCACACCCACTGATTAGATTTTTCGTCGGACTATCCAATTTAATTCAAAACCTAGTAATTAAAACACTACATTACATTAGTAGTGGAAGGGAATTGGTAATTGGTAAATCTTTCTAGAAAAGTCCTTCGACTACTCTATGCTTGAATCCTAGAGCAAGGATTTACAGCACTTTAGCTCTAGAGAACCACAGAACTTCTAGATGTTTAGAATCGAGCAAGTATCAAGAGTCCCCTTCCTCCGTTTGCTTGTGCTCAAGAAAAATTCAGCGATTTATGTCATATCAGTAAAAAAAAAATAAGGGATTTCGTGTTTTTTGTTAATCAGGCGACACCCGGATTTGAACTGGGGAAAAAGGATTTGCAGTCCCCCGCCTTACCGCTCGGCCATGCCGCCAAAATGATCCCATACGAAATAGATGAAAATATTCCCCCTTTGCTTGGGGTGGAGGAATTAGTAAACTTCTTTTTTTATTGTACTTTCATCTTGTATCTAAAAACTTTCCCTCTCTTATATATTGATATTGAAAAAGAAAATGTGGTTTTTTAAGTCACAAAATCAAAAATTTTGGACAAATTGGAACCGTTAACTATTAAATAAATGGGACTCTAAATTAATAAATGATTCTTGGATTTGAATCTAAAATTTTCTTTGAAAGGGGGTCCTTTCACTATATAAGAATAAGAAAATCGAAATTGATAGATAACTAATCAGTATTGAAGCTTCTCAATAAAAAAAAAATTCTTTCCAATTTCAAATATAACAGCAAATGGAAGTATATGTAAACCCCAGAACCTAAATTTACCTAAATTTAATTGTTCTACTACAAATGAATGGGTATCTTATCTACTATACTATATATGATGTCTATAGGCAATTCTCAAAGGAAATCGATATAGATAGCTATCTAGACATGTTTAATAAATACAAACCCTCTTATTATGTTATGCACTTTAATCGTATTCTACTAAAAACTAGGTAAAAAGATCTTTCTTTTATCAGAATTCTTTGTTGTTTGTTGAACAACAAACAACAAAGAATCCACAAAAAGGTTAAGTGCTCAAAAAACATCAAACAAAAATAGAGAGTTGATGGTTATTATGTCTTTATCTTATCGAACAAATGAAATCCCGAATCCATTTATTTTTTTGGTATCCAATAGGATTAAAATATCTAATATCATAAAAATGATGGTCGAAATTGAATCACTTTTTGTGGATTCTAGACAAAAGTCCCTAAGTCTAAGTGGCATTTATCAATTCCTTTCGATTTGTATCTGTTACAAATAAATTCAAATTTGAGAATAAAATTCTCTTTTTTCCTTCGTTCAGATGCATTTTATACATTACATATATGGTATGGAGTTGCTTAAAATTTCATGTGATTCAGTAAACACAATAGAAATTCCATCATTGCTAGATCAATCCATACTATTTTGATGAAAAATGGGTCAATAATGGAGTTTTTTCGATTAATAGGAAATTCAAAATGCTCGGGGATGGAAATGGGGGAATCTCTACAATACCTGGTTTTAATCAGATACAATTTGAAGGATTTTGTAGATTCATTGATCAGGGCTTAACAGAAGAACTTTATAAGTTTCCAAAAATTGAAGATACAGATCAAGAAATTGAATTTCAATTATTTGTGGAAACATATCAATTGGTAGAACCTTTGATAAAAGAAAGAGATGCTGTATATGAATTAGTCACATATTCTTCTGAATTATATGTATCCGCAGGATTAATTTGGAAAACCAGTAGGGATATGCAAGAACAAACTATTTTTATTGGAAACATTCCTTTAATGAATTCCCTGGGAACTTCTATAGTAAATGGAATATACAGAATTGTGATCAATCAAATATTACAAAGTCCCGGTATCTATTACCGGTCAGAATTGGACCATAACGGAAATTCGGTCTATACGGGCACCATAATATCAGATTGGGGAGGAAGATTAGAATTAGAGATTGATAGAAAAGCAAGGATCTGGGCTCGTGTGAGTAGGAAACAGAAAATCTCTATTCTAGTTCTATTATCAGCTATGGGTTCGAATCTAAGAGAAATTCTAGAGAATGTTTGCTATCCTGAGATTTTCTTGTCTTTCCTGAATGATAAAGAGAAAAAAAAAATTGGGTCAAAAGAAAATGCCATTTTGGAGTTTTATCAACAATTTTCTTGTGTAGGCGGCGATCCGGTATTTTCGGAATCCTTATGTAAGGAATTACAAAAGAAATTCTTTCAACAAAGATGTGAATTAGGAGGGATTGGTCGACAAAATATGAATCGTAGACTGAATCTTGATATAGCTCAGAACAATACATTTTTGTTACCGCGAGATATATTGGCAGCTGCGGATCAGTTGATTGGAATGAAATTCGGAATGGGCACACTTGACGATATGAATCATTTGAAAAATAAACGTATTCGTTCTGTAGCGGATCTCTTACAAGAGCAATTCGGATTGGCTCTGGTTCGTTTAGAAAATGTGATTAGAGGAAC